ATTTTTAGGGGGGGGGGAGATCCTATCCCAATTTTTATTTTGCTAGGCCCATAGATAAAAAACCCACTTTTTTACGATTACGGGGTTTATTGGAATATGAAATTCAACCCTGGAAATACAGGATCCCAATTTTTTTTACTACCCGGAGCTTCGATACATTTCGAAATCGAGAGATGTCTACCGGAGGAGGTTCTATCAGACAACAATTAGCCAATCTAGATTTACGACTGATTATAGATTATTCATTGGTAGAATGGAAAGAATTGGAGGAAGAGGAATCCACAGGGAATGAATGGGAAGATCGAAAAGTTGGAAGAAGAAAAGATTTTTTGCTTAGACGCATGGAATTGGCTAAGCATTTTATTCGAACAAATATAGAACCAAAATGGATGGTTTTGTGTCTATTACCAGTTCTTCCTCCTGAGTTGAGACCAATCTATCATATAGATGAGGATAAACTAGTGACCTCGGATATTAATGAAATCTATAGAAGAATTATCTATCGGAATAATACTCTTACAGATCTATTAACAACAAGTATAGCTACACCAGAAGAATTAATAATATCTCAGGAAAAATTGCTACAAGAAGCCGTGGATGCACTTCTTGATAATGGAATCTGCGGACAACCAATGAGGGATGATCATAATAGAATTTACAAGTCGCTTTCAGATGTAATTGAAGGCAAAGAAGGAAGAGTTCGCGAGACTCTGCTTGGTAAACGAGTCGATTATTCAGGGCGGTCAGTGATTGTCGTGGGCCCTTCACTTTCATTACATCGATGTGGATTGCCTCGCGAAATTGCAATAGAACTTTTCCAGGCATTTGTAATTCGTGACCTAATTAGAAAACATCTTGCTTCGAACATAGGAGTTGCTAAGAGTCAAATTCGGAAAAAAAAACCTATTGTATGGGAAATACTTCAAGAAATTCTGGATGACCATCCTGTATTGCTGAATAGAGCGCCTACTCTGCATAGATTAGGTATACAGGCATTCCTCCCCGTTTTAGTGGAAGGGCGTGCTATTTGTTTACATCCATTAGTTTGTAAGGGCTTCAATGCAGACTTTGACGGGGATCAAATGGCTGTTCATGTGCCTTTATCTTTAGAGGCTCAAGCAGAGGCACGTTTACTTATGTTTTCTCATATGAATCTTTTGTCTCCAACTATTGGAGATCCCATTTCTGCACCAACTCAAGATATGCTTAGTGGACTCTATGTCTTAACGAGTGGAAATCGTCGGGGTATTTGTGTAAATAGGTATAATCCATGTAATCGTAGAAACTATCAAAATGAAGATAATAACTATAAGTATACAAAAAAAAAAGAACCCTTTTTTTGTAATGCCTATGATGCAATTGGAGCTTATCGGCAAAAACGAATCAATTTAGGTAGTCCTTTGTGGCTGCGGTGGCGACTAGATCAACGTGTTATTGCTGCAAGAGAAGCTCCTATCGAAATTCACTATGAATCTTTGGGGACCTATTATGAGATTTATGGACACTATCTAATAGTAAGAAGTATAAAAAAAGAAATTCTTTATATATATATTCGAACCACTCTTGGTCATATTTCTCTTTATCGAGAAATAGAAGAAGCCATACAGGGGTTTTGGCAGGGCTGTTATAATTCTATGCTACCAGCGCGAATTCGAGTCTCACCGGGTTAACTAGGACTAGAAATGCGGAATTTCTACGTGAATCAAGATCTAGAAAAGGAAGTTTTCCAATCACTGACTCAAACCCATTGTCAAATTCTACTCAGCGCAACGCAATATGGAGGTACTGATGGCAGAACGGCCCACTCAGGTCTTTCACAATAAAGTGATAGACGGAACTGCCATGAAACGACTTATTAGTCGATTTATTGATCACTATGGAATAGGATATACATCACATATCCTGGATCAAGTAAAGACTCTGGGTTTCCGACAAGCGACCGCCGCATCCATTTCATTAGGAATTGATGATCTTTTAACAATACCTTCTAAAAGATGGCTCGTTCAAGACGCTGAACAACAAAGTGTTCTTTTGGAAAAACACCATCATTATGGGAATGTACACGCGGTAGAAAAATTACGTCAATCAATCGAGATATGGTATGCCACAAGTGAATATTTGCGACAAGAAATGACTCCTAATTTTCGGATGACCGATCCTTTTAATCCAGTCCATATAATGTCTTTTTCGGGAGCCAGAGGAAATGCGTCTCAGGTACATCAATTAGTAGGTATGAGAGGATTAATGTCGGATCCCCAAGGACAAATGATTGATTTACCCATTCAAAGCAATTTACGCGAAGGACTCTCTTTAACAGAATATATTATTTCTTGCTACGGAGCCCGTAAAGGAGTTGTGGATACCGCTATCCGAACATCAGATGCAGGATATCTCACGCGCAGACTTGTTGAAGTAGTGCAACACATTGTTGTACGTCGAACAGATTGTGGCACCGTTCGCGGTATTTCTGTAAGTCCTCGAAATGGAATGATGGCGGACAGGATTTTTATCCAAACATTAATTGGCCGTGTATTAGCAGATGATATATATATAGGTTCGCGATGCATTGCTACTAGAAATCAAGATATTGGGGTTGGACTTGTCAATAGATTCATAACTTTTAGAGCACAACCAATCTCTATTCGAACCCCCTTTACTTGTAGGAGTACATCTTGGATTTGTCAATTATGTTATGGCCGGAGTCCAGCTCATGACGACCTGGTCGAATTGGGAGAAGCTGTAGGTATTATTGCAGGTCAATCTATTGGAGAACCGGGTACTCAATTAACATTAAGAACTTTTCATACTGGCGGAGTATTCACAGGGGGTACTGCAGAACATGTGCGAGCCCCTTTTAATGGAAAAATAAAATTCAATGAGGATTTGGTTCATCCGACACGTACACGTCATGGACATCCTGCTTTTCTATGTTCTAGAGACTTATATGTAACTATTGAGAGTGAAGATATTATACACAATGTGTGTATTCCGCCCAAAAGTTTTCTTTTAGTTCAAAACGATCAATATGTAGAATCAGAACAAGTCATTGCTGAGATTCGCGCGAGAACATCCACTTTGAATTTGAAAGAGAAGGTTCGAAAACATATTTATTCTGACTCAGAGGGCGAAATGCACTGGAATACCGATGTGTACCATGCACCTGAATTTACATATGGTAATATTCATCTCTTACCAAAAACAAGTCATTTATGGATATTATTAGGGGAGCCCTGGAGATCTAGTCTAGGCCCCTGTTCGATCCACAAGGATCAAGATCAAATGAACGCTTATTCTCTTTCTGTTAAGCGAAGATATATTTCTAACCCCTCAGTAACTAATAATCAAGTGAGACACAAATTTTTTAGTTCGTATTTTTCTGGTAAAAATAAAAAAGGAGATAGGATTCCTGATTATTCAGAACTTAATCGAATGACATGTACTGGTCGTTGTAATCTCAGATATCCGGGCATTCTCGACGGGAATTCTGATTTATTGGCAAAGAGGCGAAGAAATAGAGTCATCATCCCACTCGACTCGATTCAAGAAGGCGAGAACCAACTAATACCTTCTTCAGGTATCTCAATTGAAATCCCCAGAAATGGTATTCTCCGTAGAAATAGTATTCTTGCTTATTTCGATGATCCTCGATATATAAGAAAGAGCTCGGGACTTACTAAATATGAGACTAGAGAGCTGAATTCAATCGTCAACGAAGAGAATTTGGTTGAGTATCGAGGAGTCAAGGTATTTTGGCCAAAATATCAAAAGGAAGTCAATCCATTTTTTTTTATTCCCGTGGAAGTCCACATTTTGGCCGAATCTTCTTCCATAATGGTACGGCACAATAGTATTATTGGGGTAGATACACAAATCACTTTAAATAGAAGAAGTCGGGTAGGTGGATTGGTCCGAGTGAAGAAAAAAGCAGAAAAAATTAAACTGATAATCTTTTCTGGAGATATCCATTTTCCTGGAAAGACAAATAAGGCATTCCGATTGATACCACCGGGAGGGGGAAAACAAAATTCCAAAGAATACAAAAAATTGAAAAATTGGCTCTATATCCAACGAATGAAACTTTCCAGGTATGAAAAAAAGTATTTTGTTTTGGTTCAACCCGTAGTCCCATATAAAAAAACGGATGGTATAAATTTAGGAAGACTTTTCCCAGCGGATCTCTTGCAGGAAAGTGATAATCTACAACTTCGAGTTGTCAATTATATCCTTTATTACGACCCAATTCTTGAAATTTGGGACACAAGTATTCAATTAGTTCGGACTTGTTTAGTGTTGAATTGGGACCAAGACAAAAAGATCGAAAAGGCCTGTGCTTCCTTTGTTGAAATAAGGACAAATGGTTTGATTAGAGATTTTCTAAGAATCGACTTAGCGAAGTCACCTATTTCATATACCGGAAAAAGGAACGATCTGCCGGGTTCAGGATTGATCTCTGAGAATGGATCAGATCGCGCTAATGGCAATCCGTTTTCTTCCATTTATTCCTATTCCAAGGCAACGATTCAAGAATCCCTTAATCCAAACCAAGGAACTATTCATACATTGTTGAATCGAAATAAGGAATCTCAATCTTTGATAATTTTGTCATCATCCAATTGTTCTCGAATAGGCCCATTCAACGATGTAAAATATCCCAATGTGATAAAAGAATCAATCAAAAAGGACCCCCTAATTCCAATTAGGAATTCGTTGGGCCCCTTAGGAACAGGCTTTCCAATTTATCATTTCGATTTATTTTCCCATTTAATAACCCATAATCAGATCTTGGTAACGAACTATTTGCAACTTGACAATTTAAAACAGATTTTTCAAATACTTAAATATTATTTACTGGATGAAAATGGTAAAATTTATAATCCCTATTCATGCAGTAACATCATTTTGAATCCATTCAAATTGAATTGGTATTTTCTCCATTACAATTATTGTGAAGAGACATCTACAATCGTTAGTCTTGGGCAGTTTCTTTGTGAAAATGTATG